TATGAAGAGATAAAGAAGCCATTGCTATTGCCGGAAATACTAGGCCTACTAAAGGCACAAAAATACAGGGAAAGTTGAAAGTTATCATAGAATGAATATCTCGATTTACTATATTGTATTATACTATTGTTATAAAAATATCTTGTAATAATTATAATATTAGAATTAATAATTTGAAATTAATATCGAATAATATAAAATAGAATTAATTATGAAATTAATATTCAAATTATTTCATTTGATAATTTATTAATTGTAATTAAAATTAATATAGATTTAAGTATATATATATAACTTAGTATATATACTAAGTGCTAAGGACTACTAAGTGCAAGGACTCAAGGAATGTAGAACTAAAAAAATCTACTTATTTTTCTTTTCTTTCCGCATGAAAGACAAGATATCTATAATAATAAATTTTCTTATTCTTTTGTTCGTCTTTTCTGCTTCTTTTGTTCTTGTCTTCTAATTTAATAAAGAAGACGTTTTTTACAACTTACCGAAAGATTTGTTAGAATCCGATCCAACAGGTATTCTTAGTCAAAACGGGATTCTCGGGAGATATAAAAAGAGACAAAAATCTATTAGAAAATTCACAGTCTATGAATAGCCACTTCTTGGAAGTCTCATGGTCTATCCAGTACAGATTTCAGTTGCTACAATGATATGATCAACATATCCTATCTTGACTGGTTTTTTGGATCCAGATAATGCGAAGTGATGAGTTGGTTATTAGTTCTATAGTTATTAGTTCATACTATGGGGAATCTTTTTTGAATCCTAAGCCTAAAAAAACCAACGAGTCACACACTAAGCATAGCAATTATATCAAAAAGTCAATCGAATTTTTATTCAACCCTATAGAATTAAGAGCTTATTTGTTTGTTTTGATTGAAGAGAAAAAAATGAAAGAGACAAAGAAAGGTTTCTTATTATTTTTTTTTGAATAGAAAAATCCAATTAGATTATTGTTCTTATCTAATTCGAACAACGATCAATTGGATTTAAATTCCCTTATTCTAAGGGAAAAGTATACCTTAGAAAAAAACTGCATATATTTGGGTAGATCCCTCTTATATACTTTCGAAAATCCTACTTCCAAAGACCTTGGAAGTAGGATTTACTTCTAAAAATCGAGACGTTCATCGAATCTGAATAAGATATCGATAAATTCGCTAAGAGCGGCAGACGACTTTAATTCGTCTGGAAGTAGTATCTGCCCGGGAGTTGAGCTGGTTAAGAGAAAAAAAAAAAAAAAAAAAAAAAAAAAAAAAAAAAAAAAAAAAAAAAAAAAAAAAAAAAAAAAAAAAAAAAAAAAAAAAAAAAAAAAAAAAAAAAAAAAAAAAAAAAAAAAAAAAAAAAAAAAAAAAAAAAAAAAAAAAAAAAAAAAAAAAAAAAAAAAAAAAAAAAAAAAAAAAAAAAAAAAAAAAAAAAAAAAAAAAAAAAAAAAAAAAAAAAAAAAAAAAAAAAAAAAAAAAAAAAAAAAAAAAAAAAAGATATATGTTAGAATCCGATCCAACAGGTATTCTTAGTCAAAACGGGATTCTCGGGAGATATAAAAAGAGACAAAAATCTATTAGAAAATTCACAGTCTATGAATAGCCACTTCTTGGAAGTCTCATGGTCTATCCAGTAGAAAATGAATATTCGCAAATAATTCGAAAAATACGGAAAATTCTTGAGGGAATTTTGCGTAGAATCGGGTATAAGTGATTCGATTTCTCTTTCTATCTTTCTAAAAGATAGAATAGAACAATAAGTGTTTAGATAAGTGGTTACATAACTATTTCGATTTTTCGAATTTCTCATCATTATTCGAATTTTCTTCATTTTCGAAATCTTCAGGATTGCCCTCAGATTCGTTCAAACAATTTCTTAAACAAATAATGGTTCGATTGCCCGGGATGGAGTTAGACTTTGTATATTGCACCTTTACCACAGCGGTGGAGGTGGTAAATAGTGTGTAGCTACTGAAACTTAAAACGCGAACTTTTTTTTTTCTTAGCATAAGGGTCGCCTCCTACTAATGAATTATAAGTATCTATATTTTGTATTAACGACGAGATCGCTTATCGACTTTCGTATGTTTTCGGAAATTCGAAGTAGGTGCAAATTCTCCCAATTTGTGACCTACCATACCATCTGTTATATAAATAGGTAAATGTTCTTTTCCATTATGGATAGCAATAATATGGCCGATCATTGCGGGTATAATGGTAGTAGATGCCCGGGACCAAGTTTTTATTATTTCTTTTTCTTCTATATAGATTTCGAATTTCTTTTTCTATGGAATTTTTATATTAATATTCCAATTAATATAGGGTCTAACCTTCCCGACCACAATTTTTCTTTTAAAAAAGGCATTTTACCAATTACTTGTTGACTTGGTTGAATCCAATTCATCAATCAAACAAAGAAAAGAGTGTAATTGTTTAACAGATATATCAAATGGAGAATTCTTTTTAAATAAAAACGTGGGAGGATTAGATCGAATGCTCCCTGCGTGAATAAAAATTCGGTCTGTTGGACACCTTCCGGGACTTCTATATTCAACGTTTGTTCAATTACTCTTTTACCCGCAAATGCAATGGTGGCCTCGGGTTCGGCAATAACGACCTTCCCCAACATACCAAAACTAGCTGTTACCCCACCAGTAGTAGGAGATGCGAGGATTGATGTATAAAATAGTTTGGCATCTAATTGATAATTATATAACGCACAAGCTATTTTACTCATCTGCATCGAGACGTTCATCGAATCTCAATAAGATATCGATAAATTCGCTAGGAGCGGCAGACGACTTTAATTCGTCTCGAAGTAGTATCTGCCCGGGAGTTGGACTCGTGAAGAGCTGAGTAATGAATTGATCTAAAACGTCCTTCCGTATAGACTGTAGCTTTAGGCCCGCCCATTTTTGTCTCCAAATGGCGACAATGAAAAAGGCTTTCGTAAAGAGCTGAATATATGCAGCTCCCATCGAAAGTAGTTTTTCCATTTCAGAAGTATCCGGGTCGTTTGCATTTCGTGCATGCCCCGCTATACAGTCGTAATGAGTCAGATGCCGAAGGAATGTGACATAGCCTAGTAGGTCACCCGCAGAGGTCTGCATTTCTTCGAGATTTTGATTCGGATGTTCATCTTGAATCAAAATTAGCGATTTTTTGAACCAATCCTGGTATTGGTCCAATATAGCAAACTCCTCTTCTACGAATAGAAACTTTTTGGAAATCTCGCGTTCTATCCAGTAGAAGATGAACATCCGCAAATAATGCGGAAAATGCGGAAAATTCTTGAGGGAATTTTGCGTAGAATCGGGTTTTATGAGTTTTTCTTGGAAAACAGGATCAATTTCGGATTTCCTATTATTTAGAACATTTTCGAAACGATCTACCATTTTTTTGCATTTTTCCAAATGCTTATTCCAACTGTCGTCGTTATTTAAACTTATTTGGTTTAGTAGTTATTTATACTTATTTGATAGATATTTTGTTTTAAAAAAAAGTTAATGAAATTATAAAATAGTTAGTGATATTATTTAGATTATTTAGTTATAAAATAAGTGATTCCATTTATCTTTTTGCTCATCTATATTATTTCGATTATCAAATAAGTGATTCGATTTCACTTTTTAAAAGATAGAACAAAACAATAAGCGTTTCGATTAATAAGTGATTCGATTTCTCTTTCTATCTTTCTAAAAGATAGAATAGAACAATAAGTGTTTAGATAAGTGGTTACATAACTATTTCGATAAGTGATTCGAATTTCTCATAATAAAAGATAGAACAAAACAAAAGAGGAAATACAAAAAGTATAGAATATAGAAACTTTCTTTACTTTTTGTATTTCCTTAATTAAATTTTGTTTAATTTAGGGAGAAATTCTTTTAAAATCTCCGCCTTTTTTAAAATATCCTGAACAGTTTCTGTAGGTTGAGCACCCTTTTCAAGGAAATATAGAATAGCAGGAACATTTAAATAAGTTTGATTCGTTATCGGATCATAAAAACCCACTTTCCCAAGATCTCTTCCTTCTCTTCGAGATCGAACATCAATTGCAACGATTCGATAGACGGCTCATTGGGATAGATGTAGATGAATAATACCCCCCCTAGAAACGTATAGGAAGTTTTCGCCTCGTACGGCTCGAGAAAAAATGATTCCTAGTTCTATTTTTGTATAAAATAAAAATGGCAAATTGGTCTATAAAACGATCAAATCAATTAGATTATGATTGAAGTCCTTTTTTATTCTTCGTTCCTGAAAACTAAAAAAACCATTCGTACTCATAACTCAAGTTGAATAACTCTCAAATAGCTCAAAGGAAAATCTTTAGGCATTTCATTTTTTGAGTGGTCTTTAAACCCCTTTCCTTTTTGTTTGTCTCGTTTACAAATCTATTTGTATTGGATTTTTTTCTGGTCTAGTTATTGAGACAATTGAAAGGGTGTTTCCTTGTTCTGGGATCCTTTATCTTTTCTTTGTTTTAAATCATTGGGTTTAAACATAACTTCGGTGATTTTTAATCCTTTCAAAATGGCAGCAACCTACCCTTTTTTGTGATTTCTTTCTATCTTTTATCAAAGAATCATACAAACGGTTGATTTCCACGCGATACATTTTGTATCGAAAGAGTTTTGTCAATTCTAAGAAACTTTCCTTTTCGATTGGAACCCTTTCCATATCGAAAATATACTTACGAAGTTGTTCCAATTTATTGATTGGCATTAACCCTAGATCCTTGCCCCTGAGAAATGAATCAATACTTTCTACTCGAGCTTCATCATAGACTATTTACATTACAACCCCCCCCCCCCAAAAAAAAAAAAATAAATAAAGGAGAGGTTCTAGTGGAACAGAACAACCGATGTCGAGCCAAGAGCACCTTCATTCTTTTATAAAGTGGTGGGTGTAAAAATCCACAACGGACCGTGTCCTTCAAGTCGCACGTTGCTTTCTACCATATCGTTTCAAACGAAGTTTTACCATAACATTTCTCTAATTTGAAGCCGGTATGGAATCATGAATAATCATTTGTTCAGTCGGTAGGAACAAGTTTTACCCAGAATTCCCCTTGATTATTGTATAACTATTCCGGCTATTCTTGATTGTCTAAAAAAAGGAAGATAAAATACGAGCTTGTTTTATAGCAATAGTAATTAATCGTTGTTGTTTCAAGGTCAATCTATTCACTCGTCTATCAATCTATTCACTCGTCTAGATAATATTTTTCCTTGTTGACTAATAAATCGATTAATTACACTCATGTTTCTATAATCAATTCGATCCCCCGATTGAATCGGGGGTAAACGCCTACGAAACCGAATTTCGGATTATCGGCGTCTAAAGAACTGGATCGCGTAGTAGAGTAATAACGCGCACCAGATTATCCGACCTTCACCACCCGGAATCGGTCTGCCAAATACACGGTTATCGAAACCGTAATAAGGGGATGTACCCCTTGCTACGGTCAGGAGCATTGCTTAGTGAATAACCACTACTAGCTCCTCTTCATTACTACTACCGAAAGAAGTTTCCGTGTCAATTGCTTTCATTCCCACCCTTATATGACCATATGAACGAGCATTAGCTAGAACTCGATTAGTGTCTCTTAGGAATGTTACTACCTCGCATCGCACAGTAATTGGTAACCCGTTATTATCTCTACCTTCAACTACCAGAGCGTTATAAAGCTTTGGCCTCTTGCCCGACGGAAATTCTATTTCTATGGCTGGCCCAATCATTTTAACCACGTATCCGACGTTTTTCTCTACTCTTAGAGAATTTTGGGAACTTTTTTGCGTCATTAAAAATTAAAAACCTCGCTTTTAAATTTTTTTTTCGATTGAACAACCATTTGAAATTAAATTTCATTAATTAAATAACTCATTTATACAGACATAGTCAAGGGGCCCTCTATGATCGATGATCATAGAAATGAAGGGATATTTTAATACTTACCAACTTGATCTTGTTGCCCCTGGCAACAAACATGCGTGAACCATTTCACGAAGTATGTGTCTGGATAGTCCAAAGTCTCGATAGTTAGCTCTCGCTCTTCCGGTCGAAAAACAACGTCGACGAAGGCGTGTAGGTGCACTATTCCGCGGTGGGGATTGTAACTTTCCATGAATTTCTAATTGTTTACTTACCGGTAGAAAGAGTTTCTATTATTCTATTTTTTGCTAAATTGGGTAATTTCAATTATCGTATTCCCCTGTTAAAGACTAGGACAAAGAATTGAGCCAAAAGGAAGACAATTAAAAATTGGGTAAAGTCACCCAGTGGTTTTTTTTCCCAATTCACATTAACGAAATCCGGATGGCGAATCTCGCCAATATATATGCTTTGGCCACCTTCAAACGTTTCAGTTCTACCTTTCAGAGCACTTAGAGGCCCTTTTGTATCTAACACTTCCGTCCCTTCCCTTAAAGTACTTTCCCCGTTACACATTAACATTACCGCGAGAACTCGATTATTCTCAAGGATACACTGGACTTCGCAAATGATATAAGTATAATCTACCCCACCGGGGTAGCTCTCCTTTATAATTAAGGCGTTCAAAAGCTTAGGCATCTTGTCTGGCGGAAAAGCGATATCCAAAACAGTATCAATTTGTTGAAGAAGTTTTCCTTCTTTTTTTTCTTCAATACCAGAATCGCCAGGAACACAACTAATTGGATTTTTAGTATCCATCTTTTATTTCTTTTTTTTATTCTAAAAATACCATTATTGGTTCATTCTTCATTGAATCATATAGATGATCTAGTCATAATGGAATTTCGAGTTTTTTTACTGAATCACATGAAATTTTTCTCAACTCCTTATATATACAAAAAAAGTCGATTCCTTTTTCTTCCTAATCGGAATATATTTCCCATTCGGATTCTTCTTCGAAGTCTTGTTCCAAATCGGAATCGTCTGTTTCCCACCAGTCGAATCCTTCTTCTACGCCTAAGCATTCTTCCAAATCCATTTTGTCTTCTATTTCTTTGAGGTAGGCTTTTACCTTGTTGAAGGCCATTCTTTCTTTTTGGAAGTCGGATTTTTCCAAGAACAAGAACAAGTTTATTTTTTCTTCGAGTAAGGAAATTAGATTCTCAACTTCGTCGAATAAGTTGCTTTGTTCGCCCGAAAGGGGTGGTTTCATAAATAGAACGATCAGGAATCGCATTATTCGTCTGCTAAGTCGATCCCTTCCTCTATTGTCTGGATTCTCAAACATCCTATCGCATTATTCGTCTGCTAAGTCGATCCCTTCCTCTATTGTCTGGATTCTCAAACATCCTTCTTATATGGCCTCCTCGGGATCCCACCCCTCGGGATTATCCCAATTATCTAAATTCACGGAGATTCTTGTATCCCTCGATTTCATACGTTTTTTGTAACCTAATAAAAAAGAAAAACGAAGGAAGGGAGCCATGGTAAAGAAATTACCAAGCGCGGTCTTATCAATGGCACTGAATTTGAATTTCGTCCCATAAGTATTAGGTAAATAAACTAATTTTTTGTTTTGCATAGAATAGGAAGGGTTCTTTTCGGGTTCACGAAAATTTTCAAAGAGTGTAAATACTTACTAACATGAAACGAATAATTGAAAGACATAATACTAAGCCGTAACATGAGAAATCAGACCGCATTAAAAAAGAAAAGATAAAGTGGCAGGCCTAGAAAAAGAAATGGATTCAGCAGAATATTGTAATGAATATTCTGACTTACTTGACCCGACTTATAGCTTTTTTGTTCGCATATAAAGCGGATTCGAAATTCTCTTTCATTCCACCTGTACCCGGGCGCTTCATATTCGCCCGGAGACTTGTTGCCTTTGTAAAACATACCTTTTCAAAACTAATTGATGCCTTTGCAAAACGAAAAGTTGCATCATGGTTTTCCCTCTGTTTTTAACTAAAAGTTGCATACATCTGTTTTTAACTACAATATTCATTAAAATTTGCATAACCTTTTCCTCCTATTGTGGTTTTTTTTTTATTAAAATATTATAACTTTTTTATATACTGATTGTCAAGTATATGATAAATCATATATCTTATTATAATTGATTCTATTTCTTTTTTTATAAAAAAAAGAATCTAAACTTTTTATATAGGAATTCTCAAGTATATGATCGATCGTATATCTTATTATAATTGATTCTTAAATAATATGGATTCGAATCTAATCGCCCTATAGAAATATTAATATACAGATTTCATTTCAATTGGAATTTGGTTATTCACCATGTACGAGGATCTCTACTAAGCATCCATGGCTGAATGGTTAAAGCGCCCAACTCATAATTGGAGAGTTCGTAGGTTCAATTCCTACTGGATGCATGCTAATGGGACCCTCTACTACGTCTATAGAAATATCGGATTCTCTATCTTATTGTATATATATAGATTAATATTGTAATGGAATGAATATTCTGACTTATAGCTTTCTTGTTCGTCTCCTAAGTATAAGATAGAGATATATTTCTTTATTTCGAATTTCTTTATATACGATTTTCATTTATTTATATACGATAGGTCCCGTTTGGTTTGGTTCTCTTTGGGATGAGAAATGGCCTACTTAACTCAGTGGTTAGAGTATTGCTTTCATACGGCGGGAGTCATTGGTTCAAATCCAATAGTAGGTAGAGTATTGCTTTCATACGGCGGGAGTCATTGGTTCAAATCCAATAGTAGGTAGAACTTATTAGATACCATTGACTCTGGTATCTAATAAGTTTTTCTACTCGCCTTCTTTTTTTATTGAATTTTTTCTTTTTTTTTTTTTTTTCGTTCCATTAAAATCGCAATCGACTACGAAATTTAAATTTCGTAGTCGATTCCTTTTTCTTCCTAATCGGAATATATTTCCCATTCGGATTCTTCTTCGAAGTCTTGTTCCAAATCGGAATCGTCTGTTTCCCACCAGTCGAATCCTTCTTCTACGCCTAAGCATTCTTCCAAATCCATTTTGTCTTCTATTTCTTTGAGGTAGGCTTTTACCTTGTTGAAGGCCATTCTTTCTTTTTGGAAGTCGGATTTTTCCAAGAACAAGAACAAGTTTATTTTTTCTTCGAGTAAGGAAATTAGATTCTCAACTTCGTCGAATAAGTTGCTTTGTTCGCCCGAAAGGGGTGGTTTCATAAATAGAACGATCAGGAATCGCATTATTCGTCTGCTAAGTCGATCCCTTCCTCTATTGTCTGGATTCTCAAACATCCTTCTTATATGGCCTCCTCGGGATCCCACCCCTCGGGATTATCCCAATTATCTAAATTCATCCTTCTTATATGGCCTCCTCGGGATCCCACCCCTCGGGATTATCCCAATTATCTAAATTCACGGAGATTCTTGTATCCCTCGATTTCATACGTTTTTTGTAACCTAATAAAAAAGAAAAACGAAGGAAGGGAGCCATGGTAAAGAAATTACCAAGCGCGGTCTTATCAATGGCACTGAATTTGAATTTCGTCCCATAAGTATTAGGTAAATAAACTAATTTTTTGTTTTGCATAGAATAGGAAGGTCTCTTTTCGGTTTCACGAAAATAAAAATAAAAAAAAAAATTTTAAATATTTACTAACATGAAACGATATAATTGAAAGACATAATACTAAGCCGTAACATGAGAAATCAGACCGCATTAAAAAAGAAAAGATAAAGTGGCAGGCCTAGAAAAAGAAATGGATTCAGCAGAATATTGTAATGAATATTCTGACTTACTTGACCCGACTTATAGCTTTTTTGTTCGCATATAAAGCGGATTCGAAATTCTCTTTCATTCCACCTGTACCCGGGCGCTTCATATTCGCCCGGAGACTGTCTGTCTTTAACAATGAAGAAAATAGTGTACGGTTCCATAGATCTTGATGAAATCAAAATATTCCAAAACTTCCCAATCTTCTGATTGTAGAAGTCTCTTCCACTTCGAACTGTGAGTATCTTTTATGATGATTAGAAGATCCTCGATAGTATAGATCTTTTCTTCCATGAGGAAACTAGTTATTGGGGTAGATAACCTCAATTCTGAAATAAAGAAAAAAGCCGGGTCTTTTCTTTTTCTAGAGATATAGACTATCAACCTATACCACCACGGTTTCACTTTCAGTTTCTCAAAGTTACAATAGAATAAGGCCGTTAAAGCCCACGAATTATTAACAAATTGGTCTATTTTTCTGACAATTTCCTCTTTATCTTTCTCCTCCAAACCTTCTATTTCTAGGAGGTCCTCGCGAGTGTAGATTCTCATTAGAATATTATAACTTTTTTATATACTGATTGTCAAGTATATCATCGATCATATATCTTATTATAATCAATTCTATTTCTTTTTTTATAAAAAAAAAAAGACTCTAAACTTTTTATATAGGAATTGTCAAGTATATGATCGATCATATATCTTATTATAATCGATTAAAAAAAAAAAAAAAAAAAAAAAAAAAAAAAAAAAAAAAAAAAAAAAAAAAAAAAAAAAAAAAAAAATCATATATCTTATTATAATTGATTCTATTTCTTTTTTTATAAAAAAAAGAATCTAAACTTTTTATATAGGAATTCTCAAGTATATGATCGATCGTATATCTTATTATAATTGATTCTTAAATAATATGGATTCGAATCTAATCGCCCTATAGAAATATTAATATACAGATTTCATTTCAATTGGAATTTGGTTATTCACCATGTACGAGGATCTCTACTAAGCATCCATGGCTGAATGGTTAAAGCGCCCAACTCATAATTGGAGAGTTCGTAGGTTCAATTCCTACTGGATGCATGCTAATGGGACCCTCTACTACGTCTATAGAAATATCGGATTCTCTATCTTATTGTATATATATAGATTAATATTGTAATGGAATGAATATTCTGACTTATAGCTTCCTTGTTCGTCTCCTAAGTATAAGATAGAGATATATTTCTTTATTTCGAATTTCTTTATTTATCAGCAGAATATTGTAATGAATATTCTGACTTACTTGACCCGACTTATAGCTTTTTTGTTCGCATATAAAGCGGATTCGAAATTCTCTTTCATTCCACCTGTACCCGGGCGCTTCATATTCGCCCGGAGACTGTCTGTCTTTAACAATGAAGAAAATAGTGTACGGTTGTATAGATCTCGATTAAATCTATATATGCCAACTCTTCTGATTGTACAAATCTCCTCCACTTCGAACTGTGAGTATCCTTTATGATGATTAGAAGATCCTCGATGGTATAGATCTTTTCTTCCATGAGGAAACTAGTTATTCGGGTAGATAACCTCAATTCTGAAATAAAGAGAAAAGCCGGGTCTTTTCTTTTTCTAGAGATATAGACTATCAATCTACACCACCATGGTTTCACTTTCAGTTTCTCAAAGTTACAATAGAATAAGGCCGTTAAAGCCCACGAATTATTAACAAATTCGTCTATTTTTCTGACAATTTCCTCTTTATCTTTCTCCTCCAAACCTTCTATTTCTAGGAGGTCCTCGCGAGTGTAGATTCCCATTATGATTAATTGATTAAGAAAAAAAAGCCTTTCTTCATCAAAAAGTACATCAACTACTCTTTTAGATAAGCCGAATTTGCGGACAGGCATATATCGTGGATCCACTTTTTCGAACAAAATAAGACGGCAAACTTTTTTCTTTATTGCAACCCACTTTATATGGAAAAAACAGAAACAAGCCACAAGAGTCAAAATGTGCGAGACCCGATCCCGTAGGAAAACCAAATTTGGAGTCATATTTTCCTCCTATGAATATAGGATAAGATAGAAATATATCGATTCTATTTCTTTTATTAGAAAAAAAAATATATGTGCATTACACATAGGCATTGTCAAGTGTCAGACAGGATTAAAAAAGAAAAGATAAAGTGGCAGGCCTATAAAAATTATTTTCGGATTAAAAAGTAAAGATGGTGCCTAATACTAACTAGTCATTTTATCTATGATTTATGCATGTTTTTTTTTAAGTACTTACCTAAGTTTGTTTCCATTTTTGCAAGATAGGAGACGATAATCAAAAAGATCCATCGAAAAAAAAAGTGCAAAAAAACGTTTATTCAAAAGGAATCATTCTTTACTTGGATGAAATTCGTTTGAACCTCGCCTTTCACTTCCTTCACTTTAAGGCTATGCCATCCTAAGGTGCTGCTAAATAAATGGAAGGATCTTAGCAACGTCCATGAAAGATGAAATTCGTTTTATTTGCCTAATTTCCCTCAAAAAAAATGCACTCTTTTGACTAATATTCTTAATTACTAATTAAGAATATTAGTCAAAATAGAATTATCCGCTGCCACCAAAGAAAACCCTATTCTTCGTATTTTAACTTTGATTCTGCTAAATTAATTACTTGTTGACTACAAATTTTCTATCTTATCTTATGCAGTTCCAAAGATAGCGTACAACAAAACGTAAAGAAAATTCAGAACACAAGTAACTTAAAATAGTGTTGTCATATAAACCACTACCTCTTTTATGGAGAAATTAGTAAACACTATCCGAAAAATAGCCACAA